GCTGATGGAGTCTTTTATCGGATATCAAAATTGATCCAATTTATACCTAATTCTTTTATTATGATATTACGATCAGGGTACAAAAGAAGAGAAAAGAAATGAATTCAAGATTCAATCTGCTCTCTATGAATGAGATAAAAACAGAAGAATCAGGAACAGCATAGAGTTTCCATTTTTTTAGCACACGCAATTGAATGTTTAAAAAGGAATTCGCAAATCTTTTTTTGGTAGTAGAATCTCTAAGATACAATGGGATTGCGTACGTATATAGTCATAGGAGTAATCTTTAGGAAGTACCTGCCGATATAGCTATCTAGCTATCCGTATATCACATCTTTTATCATAATTGAACTTGGTGCAACATAGGTTAGGTCGCACTCTACCATAATGTCTATCTTCTATTCATATTCAATGAAATATTCAAGCACGATGATCCTATATAGGGATATGTGCATAAGAAATAGATCCGGGCTCGGTATCCACGTAGAAAAATTTCTGTTCTGGGGTTTACATATACACATCTATTTTATTATAATTAGAATGATTCTCATTGATAATGATTAGTCGTAAATCAATTGGATTTTGCATCCATTAAGGGAATACAAATGGAGATACAAATTGAAGAGCTGTTCGCTAATTCAAAGTAAGAAAAGTAAGTAAGAGTAAAAGAGTAATAAGTAAATAGTTAATGAAGTAAAGAGTGAATTATTCTAAATTGTCCTGCATTTTACAGTCTGTGACCGGGGCCGGGAATCTTTTCCACTTTTCTATAGATTCGATAGATCTATAGAAAAGTGAAAAGAGAAGGTAAGTTTTTAAGCGATGCGTGTTTTGAGATAAAATCAATCGAAGAAAAGAATAGAAACAGGATCCAATAAAAAAGAGGAATTCTTTTTTGGAAAAGGATAAGTACAATGGGATTCAAGATCCAAAAAGAAAAGAAATTAAGAAAGTAAAAAATTCAAATCAAAACAAAATTAGGAGAGGAATAGAAATAGAATAATAATAAATAGAATTCTAGAAATTCTAGATATTTAGATTAGATCTATATATACTTAGATTCCTTATATTCTATCTAGAATTTCTTTATTTCTTTATCTATTTTGGATGGGATTTTTTGGCGGCATGGCCAAGTGGTAAGGCGGGGGACTGCAAATCCTTTATCCCCAGTTCGAATCTGGGTGTCGCCTGATCAACAAAAAAAATACTTGGAATTTCTTAATCCTGTTGATCGAACTTGACGAATTCTTGCCTCGCAAAAGCATAGGCAAGGGCTAGGTCTGTCGATACTTGATTTTGAGAACCCGTAGGGCCTATAAAAGACTGTCATCTTTTTTCTAAAAATCTGGGTTCTGAGTGTGGCTAAAACAGGTACCAAGAAATCTGAAGCAACCCAATCTTATTAATGATTGGTTTGGGCTATTCTGAATTGAATCAAATAAAAGAAATAGTGAGAATTCATTCTGGGCATCAGAACTATGAAAGTAAGAAATCGGAAATCTTGGTATCCAAAGGTTCCTAAGAGACACTCCATTTTGGTTACTAAGGTTGAAGAAAGGATTCTAAAAAAGATTAGAAAGACTCCCTAATTATTTTACACTATAATTATAACTTTCTTAATATTTAATATTGAGGTAGTGTCTACTAACTCTGTCTGCGATGAAATTAGATTAGATAGGCTGATGGTAAATTCATTGAATAATTGTGGGTGGAAAGAACTGAAAATACTTTTTGTATATTTTCTTTGATTTTTTATTATTCTATTTTCTTCTTTTTCCAATTCTTCCTATTTCAATAGGATTCTATTGAATAAGAAATATAGGAACTCTTTATGAGTGGATTCATGAAATTGTTTCATAAAGAGCCGTAAGTAAGAATCCTATTTTGACTCTGCACCATTGATTCCACTATGATTATGAATCAATAATGGAATAATTCCTTCATTTCATAGAGATAGGGGACATCATTCACATGGATATAGTAAGTCTCGCTTGGGCTGCTTTAATGGTAGTGTTTACATTTTCTCTTTCGCTTGTAGTATGGGGAAGGAGTGGGCTTTAGAGCTAGGAATATTACTAATTTAGTACTTTACTGAAAAATATACTTGTATAAATTGTGATTGTTTTGCGAAAGCTTAAAAAAAACTTGACTTGCTTTAGTTTATCTATATCTCTATATTATTTCTTCTATATATTAGTAGTATTAGATTTCTATTTTCTATTGAAGCCTCTATTTCATATTTTTCTTTTCTTATTCTATTTCTAGAATCTATTATATGGTATTTATATGGTATATCCCCGTACTAATCTTCCTACATTAATTATTTCGATGGGCCCCCGGATCCATATTCATAAGCATAATAAGAGATATAAAAAATAAGGAATTCAAGCAGTTGGACTTGCAATTCTTTTGGATTGATCGAAATGCATACAAATGGGTGTAAAGAAAAAATAGAAGATTCGAGTGCTATTTCATTTTGATGTACGTCTAATCTAGATTATTACTTAGATATAGATATCTATTGTCAATTGATCTATATAAGAGAAAGCTTCTTTCTGTATACAATACAACTTTATGTTTTATGTACTAAGAATATGAATGAATATGAAATATTCTACAATACTCAATTGTATAGTGTGGTAGAAAGAGCTATATATAGCTCTTTCTACCACACTATCTCAGATACTTCTGATTCCACATTTCATTTAAGACTTCAATAGAGTTTGAAACCCTTTCATTTCTTCAATCATTGATAAAAGAAAGAATAATTCAAGTTTCATTCAAATTAATCATTTTGGCTGACTGTTTTTACGTATATGATAAGTAAAAAGGCAGTAGGAACTAAAATGAACAGCGCAGTAGCAATAAACGCAAGAATATTGACTTCCATAATCTCTTTGTTTTCTTCTTTCACAATAATTCGGGATCTAATCCCATAGAGATGATAAAGTGGACTCCTATCAATTCAAAGGTATGAATTGCATCTTGATGATACTAACAATATTATGAATAACAATATCAAATCGATTTATCGTCGCGAATTGAATAGTATAACATAGTATAACATAACATAGGAAGATCTTTTATCCATACTCAATCTAAATTAAATAGAAAGAAAGAAGAATAGGATTCTTTCTTGTTATTGGATCAGAAATCCCATTTCATTTTCCCGCTTTTCCACTTTTTCTTTTCTATCACCTATTCTTATACACTTATCCAATTCTTATTCCTTTACTTATATATCTATATAAAATATACAGAAAATTATGAGGTATCATATGTCCAATATTCTATGGGTCATACAATATGCAAATACAAAAAAGAAACAGTAGTAGAAATGAGATGGAAAAAAGAAAAGGACGGGTGAAGTATCAAAAATAGAATATTCCAACAGATTCCTTCAAAAAGGGGCGTTGCTTGGTTGGTATTTTATTAGTATCCTCCTTCTTTCCTTCTTGGATTGGAACTAGAACACATACATAAAAAATGCAGTGTGCAATTTGGATGAGAATAAGATAGATTGTTTCCAATTAGTCATTGCGGATGCACAAACAAAGTTTGTTCGGAACTAACTAAGGTGTGGTTTCATCTGAACCCGAAAAGTACTCTGTCGAGATAATTATGTGAAGTTCATTGTTTATCGTACAATAAACGAAGACAATTTGTGTCTGTATTCTCGGTCAAAATATGGGCACTCTATTCCATTTCGTTGATCACGAAAATAACAATCGAAAAGAAAAGAAGACGAGTATGGTCGCTCTTCAAATACTGAATATAGTCTGTCTTACTCTAGTAACTAGTAAGAAGTCACGATTTGACAAATCTACATATGTTTCTCCCTTACCAATCGGCGCTAGTAGAAGAAATCGAAATTTCCATATTTGTCTGATGAGAAATGCGAAACGAAAACAAAAAAAATAAGGATTCCCCCCAGAGATTAGATTTCGTTCCCCGTCTTCCCTTTCACGGAAAAGGGAATAGATGAGTTGATCAATTCATCGGATCGGGACTGACGGGGCTCGAACCCGCAGCTTCCGCCTTGACAGGGCGGTGCTCTGACCGATTGAACTACAATCCCAGCCATATGCATGGCATACATAGTCTTATGATTTCCGAAGAGCATTCTATTTGTCGTGTTGCAACAGAAACACGGATTCTATAGTAATATCCTATTCACATAGATATGGACTTGGGTTATTTTCTTGTATTTACTGTATTGCAAATGAAAATAAAAAGAATGGATGAGAAAAAATGGACTATTTTTCTTTCTTTTATATGGATCCGGGATTTCTGTTTCTAGAGGACAAATTGTTTAGATCTTCTTCATGGAGCGACGAATTCTTGGGCCGAGCTGGATTTGAACCAGCGTAGACATCTCGCCAACGAATTTACAGTCCGTCCCCATTAACCGCTCGGGCATCGACCCAGGAAGAATGAATTCTAGGTTTCTTGATAATCCATGACCAACTTCCTTTCGTAGTCCATTACCCCCAGGGGAAGTCGAATCCCCGTTGCCTCCTTGAAAGAGAGATGTCCTGGACCACTAGACGATGAGGGCATACCCACCCCGACTGTCATCATACTATGACAATAGTATGAGTAGTTTTTTGGAATTGTCAATATATAGAATTAGAATCAAATGTATGACTAGATCCGAGGAGTCTTTCCTACTTTTATGTTATGATCCCATAGAATTCTTTGGATTTGATGGTTCGTTCATGAATGAGCTATCCCATACTACCATAAATATTCTATCCTAGAGCTATATAGAACTATATCACTATATCTAATATAAGTATATACTATATATGATTATGATGATATATATATGAAAATATATTCAATAAAAATAGATTCAAATTCAATATGAAATTCCATTTCAATAATGGAAATTCTATTCATATTGAAGTAATTTAAAGAAAGTTCAAGAAAGTCAAGTTAAAAATAAATAAAACTAAAGTAAATAGAAAGTCAATGTAAATATAGAAAGTAAATGTAAA